TTTAATAAAATTATATTATATTATAAAATTATTAATAATGGTTTATATATATATATATATATATATAAGTTATATATATATATATATAATTTAAATTTTTAATAAAATTAATAATTTATTATTTATTTATTATAATATATAATAATTTAAATTTTTATTAATTTTTAAAACTGAATATTATAAAATAAATTAATATCAAAAAAAAAAAAAAAAAAATAATAATAATAATTCTATATAAGAAATAATGTGTATAGATAAAAATTTATGATTTTCAAAATTTATTTATAGTTTATTTTACATATAAATTTTAGTATTAATTTTTAATTATTTTAATAATATTTAATAAATTTTTGTAGTAAATAAAATTAAAAATTTAAGAAATTAAGATTTAGGAATATTAAAATTAATAACAAATTTTGTGCCAGCAGTTGCGGTTATACAAAATAATTAAATTAAATTTTTTCAGTATATAATTAATGAAAAATATATTTATAATATTTATATGAATATAAAATTAAATATTAAATTATTAAGTGAAATTTTAATTTAATTAAAATTTTATTTATTTTCATGATTTAGTAAATTTTGATATAAACTAGGATTAGATACCCTATTATTAAAAACTTAATTTAATATACTAAAATAGTAAATACTTAAATATTGAAACTTAAATAATTTGGCGGTATTTTAGTTCATTTAGAGGAATCTGTTTAATAATTGATATTCCACGAATAAATTTACTTAATTTATTATTTTATATATCGTTGTTAAAAAAATATTTTTAAATAAAAATAATATTTAAAAATTAATATAAGAAATTAATTCAAATCAAGATGTAGATTATAATTAAGAATATAATGGATTACAATAAATTTATTTAAATGAATATTATTTTGTAATAATTAATTGAAAGTGGATTTAAATGTAATTTTATTTATTTTAATAAAATGATTATAAATTGGAATATGTACATATTGCCCGTCACTTTCATTTAAAAATTGGAATAAGTCGTAACAAAGTAGAGGTACTGGAAAGTGTTTCTAGAAAGAACAAATTAGAGCTTGTATATAAGTATTTCATTTACATTGAAAAGAAATTAAAATTTAATTAATTTGAGGGGTAAAAATTAATAAATAACATTTAATAAAAAAATTTTTATAGTATATTTTAATGGGGGTTAAAGTATATTTTATAGAAAAAATTTTAAATTTTATAGGGAATTAGTATTGTGAAAGAATTTTGAAATATTTTGAAAATTAATTTATAAAAAAGTAAATTTTGTTTATTGTATCTTGTGTATCAGAGTTTATTAAAAATTATTTTTAATAAAAAAATTCTCGAATTTAAAAGAGAGAATTAATTATAAAAGTTATTGTGTCAAAAATATTTTTAATAATTAATTTGAAATGAAATGTTAATCGTTTTTAAATATATCTAGTTTTTTTAGAAATAAATTTAATTTAAAATTTATATTAATGAAAATTTAATATTTAATTTTTTATTTATATAAATTTAATATTTTAAGGGATAAGCTTTAAATTAAAAATTTATAATTAAAAATAAACTATAAATAAATTTTTTAAAATTTATATTGTTTATAAATTATATTTTTTTATAAAAAAATTTATTTAAAAAAAAATTTTATTTAATTTAATTTTTTATAAAAAAATATTTTTTAATTTATAAAAAGTAGTTATAATGATAAAATTAGTATAAAAATATATAATTATAGAATATATTAATAAAATAAATTTAAAATATAAAAGTAATAATAATAATAATATAAAGTATATTTTTTTTTAAGTAAGTTAAAGGAATTCGGCAAATATTTATATTCACTTGTTTAACAAAAACATGTCTTTTTGAGAATAATTTAAAGTCGAATCTGCCCACTGATAAATTATTAAAGGGCTGCAGTATATTGACTGTACAAAGGTAGCATAATCATTAGTCTTTTAATTGGAGACTTGTATGAAAGATTTGATGAGATATAAGCTGTCTCTAATTTAAATTTAGAATTTAATTTTTTAGTTAAAAAGCTAAAATAGGTTTAAAAGACGAGAAGACCCTATAGAGTTTTATAATTGAAAAAAATTTTAATTTTTTATTAATTTTAAAATATAAATTTTTTTAATTATTTTGTTGGGGTGATAAAAAAATTAAAAAAACTTTTTTTTTTGATTAACATAGATAAGTGAGTAAATGATCCATAATTTATGATTAAAAGAATAAATTACCTTAGGGATAACAGCGTAATTTTTTTTTTTAGTTCAAATAAAAAAAAAAGTTTGCGACCTCGATGTTGGATTAAGATAAAATTTAAATGCAGAAGTTTAAAATTTTGATCTGTTCGATCATTAAAATCTTACATGATCTGAGTTCAAACCGGTGTAAGCCAGGTTGGTTTCTATCTTTAAAAAAATAAAATATTTTAGTACGAAAGGATTAAATATTTAAAATAATTTTAATTAAAGAATTTTATTAATTAATTATATATGGGGTAATATACATATATATATATATATATATATATATATATATTAATTGAACTATTTTGACAGATAAATGTGATGATTTTAGAAGTCATTTATATATAATTTAATTATATATTTAGTAGATGATAATAATAGATATAATGAATATTTTAATTGGTATATTAATTTTAATTATTGGTGTAATAATTGGGGTAGCTTTTTTAACTTTATTGGAGCGAAAAGTTTTAGGCTATATTCAAATTCGAAAAGGTCCTAATAAAGTGGGATTTATGGGTTTATTGCAGCCTTTTTCAGATGCTATTAAATTATTTACTAAGGAACAGATATATTTAAATTATTCTAATTATTTATCTTATTATTTTTCTCCTATTGTAAGATTTATTTTATCTTTAATAATTTGAATATTAATTCCTTATTATTTTAATATAATTAGTTTTAATTTAGGGATTTTATTTTTTTTATGTTGTACTAGTTTGGGCGTTTATACTTTAATAGTGGCTGGATGAGCTTCTAATTCTAATTATTCATTATTGGGTGGTTTACGGGCAGTGGCTCAAACAATTTCTTATGAAGTAAGTATAAGTTTAATTTTATTATCTTGTGTTGTTTTAGTAATAGATTTTAATTTATTAAAATTTACTTATTATCAGTCTTTAGTTTGATTTATATTTATAATATTACCTTTAAGATTGTGTTGATTATCTTCTAGATTAGCCGAAACTAATCGAACTCCCTTTGATTTTGCTGAAGGGGAAAGAGAATTAGTTTCAGGGTTTAATATTGAATATAGAAGAGGGGGATTTGCTTTAATTTTTTTAGCTGAATATTCAAGAATTTTATTTATAAGTTTATTATTTGTATTAATTTATTTAGGGGGGTATAATTTAAATTTATTATTTTATTTAAGGGTAGTTTTTGTATCTTTTTTTTTTATTTGGGTTCGGGGTACTTTACCTCGCTATCGTTATGATAAATTAATATATTTATCTTGAAAGACTTACTTACCTGTTTCTTTAAATTTTTTAATATTATTTATTGGGTTAAAAATTTATTTAAATTAATAATATATTTTTAGTATAAAAATTAATAGAATAATAATTCTTTCTTAAGTTTTCAAAACAAATGCTTTTACAAGCTCATTAATTTAAATTAAAAAATTAATTTATCTCATATTTTATTAATGATAGGGTTAATAATAAAATAAGAAAAATATAATAAAGTTAAAATTTGTCCTGTAATTACGTAAGGATCTTCAACAGGTCGAGCACCAATTCAAGTTAATAAAATTACTGTTGATACTATAGTTCAAAATAATAATTGATTAAGAGGGTAAAATTGAATTCCTTGTATTTTTTTATTAAATGTTATAGGTAAAATAATTAAAATTAAAATAGATAATACAAGTGCAATAACACCTCCTAATTTATTAGGAATTGATCGTAAAATAGCATATGCAAATAAGAAATATCATTCGGGTTGAATATGAATGGGGGTAACTAAGGGATTAGCGGGGATAAAATTATCTGGGTCCCCCAATAAATAAGGGTTAGTTAAAGTTAATATAATTAAAATGAATAATAAGGAAATAAATCCAATTAAGTCTTTAAAAGTAAAAAATGGGTGAAAGGGGATTTTATCAAGGTTTCTATTAATTCCTAGAGGATTGTTAGATCCTGTTTGATGTAAAAATAATAAATGAATTATTGTTAATATTAAAATAATAAAGGGGAATAAAAAGTGAAATGAATAAAATCGGGTAAGTGTGGCATTATCAACTGCAAATCCTCCTCAGATTCATTGAACTAATATGGTTCCTAAATAGGGAATTGCAGATAGAAGATTAGTAATGACTGTTGCTCCTCAGAAAGATATTTGTCCTCAAGGTAATACATAACCTATAAAAGCAGTAGCTATTAAGAGAAATAAGATTAATACTCCAACTATTCAAGTATATTTTAAATTAAAGGATTCATAGTAGATTCCTCGTCCAATGTGAAGATAAATACAAATAAAAAAAAATGAAGCTCCATTTGCATGTAAGGTTCGAATTAATCATCCGTAATTTACATTTCGACAGATATAATTTACACTATAAAATGCTAAATCAATATTTGCTGTGTAATATATAGTTAAGAATAGGCCAGTAATAATTTGAATTATTAAACATAAAGCAAGAAGAGATCCAAAATTTCATCATGATGAAATATTAGATGGGGTTGGAAGGTCAATAAGAGAATTATTAATAATTTTAAAAATAGGATGAGTTTTTCGTAAAGGTAAAAATTTATTTATCATTAGTTAAAATATTATTCGAAGAGGTCCATAAAAAATATTAGTAATTTTTACTACTGCAATTAATGTAATAAATAGATAAATAATTATTATTATTATAAATAAGTAAGTTTGTTTATTATATAATTTAGTTAAGTTAATATTATTTTCATTATTAAAAAATAAAAAATAATTAAAGAAATTATTTAATTCATAATTATTAAAAGATAAATTTATTCAATTTAAATTATATATATTTATTAATCTTAATAAAATGATAGTTATTATTGTAAGTAAAAAAATTAAATTATTAATGAAAGATATTTTAAATAATTCATTTGAGGCAATTCTTGACACATAAATAAATAAAACTAATAAACCTCCTAAAAATGTTAAAAATAAAATATAAGAAAATCAATATGTATTAATTAATATTCCTGATAATATGCAAATTAAAAGGGTTTGAATTAGAATTATTAATCCTATAGATAAAGGATGATTAAGAAAAAATATAATAAAAGAAATAAAAATTAATATTAGAGATAAAAATATTTTAATAATTTCAAAGAATAGTTTAAGAAAAATAATAATTTTGGAGATTATTGATAAAGATATTTCTTTTTCTTTGAAGTTTTTAAAGAAATTTCTTATTTTTGATTTACAAGACCAATGTTTTAATTTTAAACTATAAAAACTATTAATGATAAATATATGATTAATTATTATTATATTATTTATAATTGGGAATATAATTTTTGTTTCTAAACATAAACATTTATTAATTATACTATTAAGATTGGAATTTATTGTATTAAGAATTTATTTTATGTTATTATTATATTTAAGATTTATTGAATTTGATATATATATATTAATAGTTTTTTTAGTTTTTTCTGTTTGTGAAGGTGCTTTAGGGCTTTCTATTTTAGTTTCTATAATTCGAACTCATGGGAATGATTATTTTCAGAGATTTAATTTATTATAAATATATAAATGATAAAATTTTTAATAATAATATTATTTATAATTCCTTTATGTTTTATAAAGAATATATTTTGAATGGTTCAATTATCTTTAATAATGATAATATTTTTTTTTTTAAATTTAACAGTAGGGGTAAGATTTAATAATTTAAGATACATAATAGGATGTGATATAATTTCTTTTGGTTTAATTTTATTAAGAATTTGAGTTTGTTGTTTAATAATTATAGCGAGAGAAAAATTATATAAATATAATTTTTATGTGGGATTTTTTTTATTAAATGTTATTTTTTTATTAATTATATTATATTTAACTTTTAGTATAATAAATTTATTTATATTTTATTTATTTTTTGAGGGAAGACTAATTCCTACGTTAATATTAATTGTTGGTTGAGGATATCAACCTGAGCGGATTCAAGCGGGAATATATCTTTTATTTTATACATTATTTGCTTCATTACCCTTATTATTAGGTGTTTTTTATATTTTTAATAATATGAATTGTATAATAATATATTTTTTAAAGTTTTATAATTATGATTTATATATTTTATATTTTTCCTTAGTTTTAGCTTTTTTAGTAAAAATACCCATGTATTTTGTTCATTTATGATTACCAAAAGCTCATGTTGAAGCACCAGTTTCAGGTTCTATAATTTTAGCTGGTATTATATTAAAATTAGGGGGGTATGGGCTTTTGCGAATTATAATTGTTATAGAAAAAATTGCTTTGAAATTAAATTTTATTTGAATTATTATTAGATTAATTGGTGGGGTTTATATTAGATTAAAATGTTTTTGTCAGGTTGATATAAAATCTTTAATTGCTTATTCATCTGTTGCACATATAGGGTTAGTCATTGGGGGAATTATAACATTAAATTATTGAGGCTATTTAGGTTCTTATGTTTTAATAATTGGTCATGGTTTATGTTCATCTGGGTTATTTTGTTTAGCTAATATTAATTTTGAACGTTTAAATAGTCGTAGATTATTTTTAAATAGGGGTATAATAAGATTTATGCCTTCTATGAGATTATGGTGATTTTTATTATTGTCGGCTGCTATAGCAGCCCCTCCAACAATAAATTTATTAGGGGAAATTATATTAATTAATAGATTAGTAAGATGATCTTGAATAACTATATTTATATTAATGTTGATTTCTTTTTTAAGTGCGGGTTATAGATTATATCTTTATTCTTACACTCAACATGGAAAATATAGACTAAGATTATATAGTTTTAGAATAGGGTTATCTCGGGAATATTTACTATTAATATTACATTGATTACCTTTAAATATATTAATTTTAAAAATTGATTATTTTATGCTTTGATTTTATTTGAATAATTTATAAATAAAATATTGATTTGTGGTATCAAAAAAGTGAGGAAAGTTTCATTTCAAATTATTAATAAGGGATTTTCTATTTGTTTCGTTAGATTTTTTTTTTTATTTTTTTTTAGTATAATAAATTTTTTTTTTATAGTGTATTTTATAATAAATAATATTATTTTATTATTAGAATGAGATTTAATTTCTTTTAATTCTATAAATATTGTAATATCTATTTTACTTGATTGAATATCTTTATTATTTATAATATTTGTTTCTTTAATTTCATCTTCAGTAATTTATTATAGAAAAGGTTATATAAGTTCTGAAATAAATCTTAATCGGTTTATTATTTTAGTTTTATTATTTGTTTTATCTATAATTTTATTAATTATTAGTCCTAATATTATTAGAATTTTTTTAGGTTGAGATGGTTTAGGCTTAGTTTCGTATTGTTTAGTTATTTATTATCAAAATATTAAGTCTTATAATGCAGGTATATTAACAGCTTTATCTAATCGTATTGGTGATGTTTTTATTTTAATAGTTATTTCTTGAATAGTAAATTATGGTAGATGAAATTATATTTTTTATTTAAATTTTATAAATAATGATTTTTCTATAAAGTTTATTGGCTTTATAATTATTATAGCGGCTATAACTAAAAGAGCTCAAATTCCTTTTAGTTCTTGATTACCAGCTGCTATAGCAGCTCCTACCCCAGTTTCAGCTTTAGTTCATTCATCTACTTTAGTGACTGCTGGGGTTTATTTGTTAATTCGATTTAATGATTTATTAGTTAATATATTTTTTTTAAAAATTTTATTATTATTATCATCATTAACTATATTTATAGCTGGTATTTCTGCAAATTATGAATTTGACTTAAAAAAAATTATTGCTTTATCAACTTTAAGACAATTAGGTTTAATAATAAGAATTTTAAGAATGGGTATACCTGATTTAGCTTTTTTTCATTTACTTACTCATGCTATATTTAAAGCTTTATTATTTATATGTGCTGGTATTATTATTCATATAATAAATGATAATCAAGATATTCGTTTTATAGGGGGTATTAGATTATATATTCCTTTAACTTCTTTATGTATAAATATTTCTAATTTGGCATTATGTGGGATTCCTTTTTTAGCGGGGTTTTATTCTAAGGATTTAATTTTAGAAATAGTGAGAATAAGAAATTTAAATTTATTAATTTTTTATTTATATTATTTTTCAACAGGTTTAACTATATTTTATACTATTCGTTTATTAATATATTTAATAATTAATGATTATAATTTATTATCAATTTATAATTTATATGAGGAGGATTATTCTATATTGAAAAGAATATTTATATTATTAATAATAAGAGTTTTAGTTGGGAGATTATTAAGATGAATAATTTTTCCTTATCCTTATATAATTTATTTACCTTTAGTTTTAAAATTAATGGTTTTATATGTAAGTTTTTTAGGTATATTAATAGGTTATATTATTAGAAATATAAATATTTATTCAGTAAATAAGTTTATAATAAGATATGAAGTTAGTAATTTTTTAAGTTTAATATGATTTATACCTAATTTATCTACTTATGGTTTAAATTATTTTTTCATAGGTTTTAGAAATAGGTTAGTTAAGAATATTGATATAGGATGAAGAGAATTATATAGAGGTCAAGGTATGTATAAAATTATTAAAAATTATTCTATTTATAATAGATTATTGCAAATAAATAATTTAAAAATTTATTTATTTAGTTTTATTTTATGAATAATAATTTATTTAATTTTATTGATTATTAGTTATTATTTAAATAGCTTAAAATAGAGTATAATATTGAAGATATTAGGGTGATTGTCAAATCTTTAAATATATATATATATATATATATATATATATATTTATAAAAAAATTTTTTTATTTTTACAATGAAAATGTAATGTTTTAAATAAACTATATAAATAAGAAATATTAATGAGTTTAATCACTATAAATTAAGTTAGCAGCTTAATTGTATTATATTTCATTTAAATTTAATTGGAATAACTTATTCATTAATATCATTAACAGTGATATACCTCTATTTTGGTTTCAATTAATAAATAAGGAGGGTTTATACTCTTTCTTTTAAGTCGAAATTAAATGCAAAATTGCTTCTTATTCAAGATAAATTGAAATATCAATATTTTTTGAATGCAAATCAAATGTTTTTATAAACTATAATCCTAAATTAATTAGTTCAATTTAATATATTTTGATTTCATTCATGATAAAGTCCAATTAATAATATTAATAGAAAAAAAAATCTAGTTTTACTTCAGATAATGAAATTAACAAAATTAAAAGATGTAATTATAGGAAAGATTAAAGCAATTTCTACATCAAAAATTAGAAAAATTACAGTAATTAAAAAAAAGTGTAAAGAGAAGGGATTACGAGCTGAAGATTTGGGGTCAAATCCACATTCAAATGGGGAACATTTTTCTCGGTCTTTAAATGATTTTTTAGATAAGATTAAAGATAAGATTATGATAATATTGGAAAGAATAATAATGATAAGAGATAAAATAAGTAATAAAATAATTATTTATATTAAATTTATTTTTAATCTTTTTGATTGGAAGTCAAATATACTAAATATATTATATAAATAATTAATTACCTCATCAATAAATAGAAATATAAAGAAATAATCATACTACATCTACGAAATGTCAATATCATGCTGCAGCTTCAAATCCAAAATGATGTTTACTGGAAAAATGGTTTAATATATGTCGGTAAAAACATGTAAATAAGAAAATTGTTCCGATAATTACATGAAGTCCATGAAATCCTGTAGCTATAAAAAAAGTAGATCCATAAATTCTATCTGCAATAGTAAAAGGGGCTTCATAATATTCATAGCCTTGTAAGATTGTAAAATAAACACCTAATAAAATTGTAATTAAAAGACTTTGTTTAGTTTGAGAAAAATTATTTTCTATAAGGGCATGATGGGCTCAAGTTACTGTAACTCCTGAAGTAATTAAGATAATAGTATTAAGTAAGGGAATTTGAAATGGGTTAAATGGTATAATATTTTGAGGTGGTCATGAAATTCCAATTTCAATATTAGGGGATAAACTTCTATGAAAAAAAGCTCAAAAAAAGGAAACAAAAAAGAAAATTTCAGACACAATAAATAAAATTATTCCTCATCGTAATCCTTTTGACACAGAAATTGTATGTTTACCTTGAAGAGTTCCTTCTCGACAAATATCTCGTCATCATTGATATATTGTTAAAATAACAATAATATATCCTAAAATTAATAAATTTATATTAAAATTATGAAATCATTTTACTATACCTGTTACAAGAGTTATAACTCCAATAGCTCCAGTTAAAGGTCATGGACTATAGTCAACTAAATGATAGGGGTGGTTGTGTGTTATCATTTATTTATTAATTAATTAATTAACTTCATTAGAATAAAGAGTTCTTAAAATAGAAATAACATAAGCTTGAATAATAGCTACTGCTGATTCTAATGTTAATAGTAGAATTTGAATAAAAATTAAAATAATTACAAGATAATTAGGTATATTAATTCCTGTTCTTCTTAGAAGAGTTAAAAGTAAATGTCCTGCAATTATATTAGCAGTTAATCGAACTGATAATGTTCCTGGTCGAATAATATTTCTAATTGTTTCAATTAATACTATAAAAGGTATTAAAATAGTTGGAGTTCCTTGAGGAATTATATGAATAAATATATGATTATAGTTATTAATTCAACCATAAAATATAAATCTTAATCATAAAGATAGAGTAATTGATAAAGAGATAGTTAAATGACTAGTTCTAGTAAAAATATATGGAAATAAACCTAAGAAGTTATTAAATAAGACAAATGAAAAAATTGAAATAAAAATAAATGTTGATCCGTTAAATCTGTTAGGACCTAGTAAATTTTTAAATTCATTATGTAATTTGGAGATAATTATATTTCAAAAAATAAAATGACGATTGGGAATAAGTCAAAAAGAATATGGGATAAATAATAAACCTAGAAATGTTCTAAGTCAATTTAAAGGAATATTAAAAAGATTAGTAGATGGGTCAAAAATAGAAAATAAATTACTTATCATTTTCAAATTAAATTTTTATTAGGGGTAGAAAAAGAAGAATAATTGGCCTTATTTTGATTTTTATTAATATTATAGATATAATAATTTATAATATTAAATAAAATAAAAATTAAGATAAATATAAAAAAAGAGATAATTCAGTTAATAGGTATTATTTGTGGGATAAAAGAATATTAATAATATAATAATTTAAATTTGACATATTTATGTTATTTTTTAACTAATTCTTTTAGACTTAATTCATTAGAAGTAAATGTTATCTTACTATAAAGTGGTTTAAGAGACCAATACTTACTTTCAGTCATCTAATGAAGAATAATTATTTACTCAATTAATGAAATTTTTAATAGAGATACTTTCAATTACAATAGGTATAAAACTATGATTAGCCCCACAAATTTCAGAACATTGACCATAGAAAATTCCAGGTCGATTAATAAAAAAATTTGTTTGATTTAAACGACCTGGATTAGCATCAACTTTGACCCCTAATGAGGGGATAGTTCAAGAGTGAATAACATCTGTAGCAGTAACTAAAATACGAATTTGATTATTTATAGGTAAAGTAATTCGATTATCGACATCTAGAAGGCGAAAATTATTATTTTTTAAATCTGTTGATTGAATTATATAAGAGTCAAATTCAATATTACCAAAATCTGAATATTCATAACTTCAATATCATTGATGTCCAATAGATTTTAAGGTAATTAGGGGATTATTTAATTCATCTAATAAATATAATAATCGAAGAGATGGTAGGGCAATAAAGATTAATGTAATTGCTGGTAAAATAGTTCAAATTAATTCAATTATTTGACCTTCTAATAAAAATCGATTAATAAATTTATTAAAAAATAAGCTTGTTATTAAATAACCTACTAAAATAGTAATTATAATTAAAATTATTAAAGTATGATCGTGAAAAAAAATAATTTGTTCTATAAGAGGTGAAGCTCCGTTTTGGAAATTAAAATTTGATCATGTTGCCATTTCTAAAAAAAGGATAATTCCTTTATAAATGGGGTTTAAATCCATTACATATAATCTGCCATATTAGAAGTTTCTTAAAATAGGTAATTCATTATAAGAATGTTCAGCAGGTGGTAGATTTTGATATCATTCAATAGAGGAGGGTATATTAAGAGAAAATAATACTATTCGTTGATTAATTATAGATTCTCAAATAATTATTATTATTATTATTATTGATAATAAAGAAATATAGGACCCAAAAGAAGAAATAATATTTCATGAAATATAACTATCAGGATAATCTGAGTAACGACGGGGTATTCCAGCTAATCCTAGGAAATGTTGAGGAAAAAAAGTTAAATTTACTCCTAAAAATATAGAAATAAATTGAATTTTTAGTAAGTAAGGGTTAAGAGATAATCCTGTAAATAGAGGATATCAATGAATAAATCCACCTAAAATAGCAAATACTGCTCCTATAGATAATACATAGTGGAAATGAGCAACTACATAATAAGTATCATGTAAGGTAATATCAATAGAAGAATTTGCTAAAATAACTCCAGTTAATCCTCCAACAGTAAATAGAAATACAAATCCTAATCTTCATAATATAGAAGGTCTATAATTAATTTGTGTTCCGTGAAGTGTAGCTAGTCATCTAAAAATTTTAATTCCTGTAGGGACAGCAATAATTATAGTAGCTGAAGTAAAATAGGCTCGAGTATCAATATCTATTCCTACAGTGAATATATGATGAGCTCAAACAATAAATCCTAATAACCCAATTGCTATTATAGCATAGATTATACCTAAACATCCAAAAGTTTCTTTTTTACCTCTTTCTTGGGAAATAATATGAGAAATTATACCAAATCCCGGTAAAATTAAAATGTAAACTTCAGGATGTCCAAAAAATCAAAACAAGTGTTGATAAAGGATTGGATCTCCTCCTCCAGCAGGATCAAAAAAAGATGTGTTAAGATTACGATCTGTTAATAGTATCGTAATAGCCCCAGCTAATACTGGTAAAGATAAAAGAAGTAAAAGAGCTGTAATTCCTACAGCTCAGACAAATAATGGTATTTGATCAAATGATAAATTATTAACTCGTATATTAATAATAGTAGTAATAAAATTAATAGCTCCTAAAATAGAAGAAATACCTGCTAAATGAAGAGAGAAAATTGCTAAATCTACAGATGAACCTTGATGTGCAATATTAGCTGAAAGAGGGGGATAAACTGTTCATCCCGTACCTGCCCCATTTTCTACGATTCTACTTGAAATTAATAAAGTTAAGGATGGGGGTAATAATCAAAATCTTATATTATTTATTCGCGGGAAAGCTATATCTGGGGCTCCTAATATTAAAGGTACTAATCAATTTCCAAATCCTCCAATTATAATTGGCATAACTATAAAAAAAATTATAATAAATGCATGAGCTGTTACAATAGTATTATAGATTTGATCATCTCCAATTAATGATCCGGGATTTCCTAATTCTGTACGAATTAGTAGACTTAATGAAGTTCCAACTATTCCTGCCCAAATTCCAAAAATGAAATATAATGTTCCAATATCTTTATGATTAGTAGAGTAAAGTCATTTTCGCTAATAAATAAAATGGCTGAGTTATTAAGCGATAAATTGTAAATTTATTAACGAGAAAATTCTCTTTTATTAAGTCTTATATTCAATAAAAATGATTTAAAATTGCAAATTTTAAGGAGTAAGAAAATTACTAAGGCTTAAAGAAATTTTCTTTATAAATAATTTTGAAGACTATTAGTTTAATTTAACTTAAAACCTTAGACAAAAAAAAAAGTACTTAAAATTATTCCTATTAAGGAAATTAAGTTAAATAATATGATAATATTAAAATAATTATTTTTAATTAAAATTTTAAATCATTTTAATTTTAAATAATTAAATATAATAGAAGAATAAATAATACGAATATAATAAAATAAAGTAATTAAACTTATTAAAATAAAAATAAGTGTTGATAAGTAAAATTTTTTTAAAATTAAAAAATTAATAATAATTCATTTTGGAAAAAATCCTAAAAAAGGGGGTAAACCTCCTAAAGAAAGAAAATTTATAGATATTATAAATTTAATTAAAAAATTTATATTAAAAATAAATAATTGATTAATAAAATAAATATTTATTATATAAAAAAAAAAACATATAATACTAATTAAAAAAGTATAAATAATAAAATAAACTATAAATAAATTTTGACTGATTAAAATTGAAGCTATTATTCATCCTAGATTATTAATCGAAGAGAAAGATATTAATTTTCGTAAGGATACTTGATTAATTCCTCCAATAGCTCCAATAATAGTATTTATAATTATAATGATAAATAAGAAATTTTTATTTATATAATATGATAATAAAATTATGGGGGTAATTTTTTGTCAGGATATTAAAATAAAACAATTTAATCATGATAATCCTTCAATAATATTGGGAAATCAAAAGTGGAAGGGGGCCGATCCTATTTTTATTAATATTGAAGAATTGATTAAAATAGAAAATAAATTATTTATTTCAAAATTTTTAAGTAAAATTAATTTTAATAAAATTGCAAATAAAAAATTAATTGATGCGATAGATTGAGTTAGAAAGTATTTTAAAGCTGCTTCAGAGGACATAAGATTATTGGAATTAGAAATTAGGGGGATAAATCTTAAGAGATTAATTTCTAGGCCAATTCAGCATCCTATTCATGAATTTGATGAGATAGCAATTAAGGTTCTTATAATTAAAATAAAAAAAAAAAATATTTTATTAGAATTAATATTAAATAAAATAAAAAATAATTTATTCATATAAAATTAGAAATTTTTAAATTTAAAATTAAATTATTTTTACTATATATATATATATATATATATATATATATATTTTAGTGTAAGATGCACAATAATTTTTGATATTATTAGGTATAGTTTAATTCTATAAAATATAATAAAGGTAAATATTTACATAATTTATCCTATCAGAATAATCCTTTTCTTCAGGCACTTTATTATTTAAAAAAAAGGGATTTCCTATATATTTGGGGTATGAACCCAAAAGCTTAATTTAGCTTATTTTTAA